TCCATCATACATGATGGAATTTCGAAAACTTCTGGATAGGTATCCTACATCTGAACTGAATCCTTTCTGGTTAAAGAATCTCTTTCTAGTTGTTCTGGAACAATTAGGAGATTCTCTGGAAGAAATACGGGGTTCTGCTTCTGGTGGCAACATGCTATTGGGTGGTGGTCCCACTTATGGGGTCAAATCACTACGTTCTAAGAAGAAATATTGGAAGATCAATCTCATCGATCTTGTAAGTATCATACCAAATCCCATCAATCGAATCCTTTTTTCGAGAAATACGAGACATCTAAGTCGTACAAGTAAAGAGATCTATTCATTGATAAGAAAAAGAAAAAACGTGAACGATGATTGGATTGATGAGAAAATAGAATTCTGGGTAGCGAACAGTGATTCGATTGATGATGAAGAAAGAGAATTCTTGGTTCAGTTCTCCACCTTAACGACAGAAAAAAGGATTGATCAAATTCTATTGAGTCTGACTCATAGTGATCGTTTATCAAAGAATGACTCTGGTTATCAAATGATTGAACAACCGGGATCAATTTCCTTACGATACTTAGTTGACATTCATCAAAAGGATCTAATGAATTATGAGTTCAATAGATCCTGTTTAGCAGAAAGACGGATATTCCTTGCTCATTATCAGACAATCACTTATTCACAAACCTCGTGTGGGGCTAATAGTTTTCATTCCCCATCTCCTCATGGAAAACCCTTTTCGCTCCGCTTAGCCCTATCCCCTTCTAGAGGTATTTTAGTGATAGGTTCTATAGGAACTGGACGATCCTGTTTGGTTAAATACCTAGCGACAAACTCCTATGTTCCTTTCATTACGGTATTTCCGAACAAGTTCCTGGATGACAAGCCTAAAGGTTATCTTATTGATGATATTGATGATAGTGACGATATTGATGATAGTGACGATATTGATGATAGTGATGATGACCTTGATCTTGATATTGATACGGAGCTGCTAACTATGACGAATGTGCTAACTATGTATATGACGCCGAAAAGAGACCAATTTGATATCACCCTTCAATTCGAATTAGCAAAAGCAATGTCTCCTTGCATAATATGGATTCCAAACATTCATGATCTGCATGTGAATGAGTCGAATTACTTATCCCTCGGTCTATTAGAGAACTATCTCTCCAGGGATTGTGAAAGATGTTCCACTGGAAAGATTCTTGTTATTGCTTCGACTCATATTCCCCAAAAAGTGGATCCCGTTCTAATAGCTCCAAATAAATTAAATACATGCATTAAGATACGAAGGCTTCTTCTTCCACAACAACGAAAGCACTTTTTCATTCTTTCATATACTAGGGGATTTCACTTGGAAAAGAAGATGTTCCATACTAACGGATTCGGGCCCATAACCATGGGTTCCAATGCGCGAGATCTTGTAGCACTTATCAATGAGGCCCTATCGATTAGTATTACACAGAAGAAATCCATTATAGAAACTAATACAATTAGATCAGCTCTTCATAGAAAAACTTGGGATTTTCGATCCCAGATAAGATCGGTTCAGGATCATGGGATCCTTTTCTATCAGATAGGAAGGGCTGTTACACAAAATGTACTTCTAAGTAATTGCCCCATAGATCCTATATCTATCTATATGAAGAAGAAATCATGTAAGGGAGGGTATTCTTATTTGTACAAATGGTACTTCGAACTTGGAACGAGCATGAAGAAATTCACGATACTTCTTTATCTTTTGAGTTGTTCTGCCGGATCGGTCGCTCAAGATCTTTGGTCTTCATCCAGACACGATGAAAAAGATTGGATCACTTCTTATGGATTCGTTGAGAATGATTCTGATCTAGTTCATGGCCTATTACTATTCTTACTATTAGAAGTAGAAGGCGCTCTGGCTCTGGCGGGATCCTCAAGGACAGAAAAATATTGCAGTCAGTTTGATAATAATCGAGTGACATTACTTCTTCGGTCCGAACCAAGGAATCAGTTAGATATGATGCAAAATGGATCTTGTTCTATCGTTGATCAGAGATTTCTATATGAAAAATACGAATCGGAGTTTGAAGAAGGGGAAGGGGCCCTCGATCCGCAACAGATAGAGGAGGATTTATTCAATCACATAGTTTGGGCTCCTAGAATATGGCGCCCTTGTGGCAATCTATTTGATTGTATCGAAAGGCCCACTGAATTGGGATTTCCCTATTGGACTGGGTCATTTCGGGGTAAATGGATCATTTATCATAAAGAGGATGAGCTTCAAGAGAATGATTCGGGGTTCTTGCAGAGTGGAACCATGCAGTACCAGACACGAGATAGATTTTCCAAAGAACAAGGCTTTTTTCGAACAAGCCAATTCATTTGGGACCCTGCGGATCCATTCTTTTCCCTATTCAAAGATCAGCCCTCTGTCTCTGTGTTTTCACGTCGAGAATTCTTTGCAGATGAAGAGATGTCAAAGGGGCTTATTGCTTCCCAAACAAATCCTCCTACATCTATATATAAACGC